GTCAATTTTGGTTTATCTGGGTCATTAGAATGACGATTGATATTTTCGAGGTTCGGATTACAACTATGGTATAATTCCTGCTTAGGCATCAAGATAGGTTTCGTCGACTGGCGGCCATTCGCTAGCCCCGCGGATTATTGGGGGTTTGAAATTTCCTTGGTTTTTGGGTTGTGTTCTTGTTCGCGAGCATATTTGAGTTGATTTTAAGTTTGGTCTAATTGGTTGGGCCTCTGCTGGGGCATTCTAGATTCCTTGATTTTTGGGTTGAGGGCTAAATCCCTAGGGTACCTTTTGGGATGTTGGGGTTGTCGGGGTTGCCTTGATTTTTGCTAGAATATCTTAAGTTCTTCTTATTTTTTAGATCAAGGTCAATTTTGGTTTATCTGGGTCATTAGAATGACGATTGATATTTTCGAGGTTCGGATTACAACTATGGTATAATTCCTGCTTAGGCATCAAGATAGGTTTCGTCGATTGGCGGCCATTCGCTAGCCCCGCGGATTATTGGGGGTTTGAAATTTCCTTGGTTTTTGGGTTGTGTTCTTGTTCGCGAGCATATTTGAGTTGATTTTAAGTTTGGTCTAATTGGTTGGGCCTCTGCTGGAGCATTCTAGATTCCTTGATTTTTGGGTTGAGGACTAAACCCCCAGGGTACCTTTTGGGATGTTGGGATTGCCGGGGTTGCCTTGATTTTTGCTAGAATATCTTAAGTTCTTCTTATTTTTTAGATCAAGGTCAATTTTGGTTTATCTGGGTCATTAGAATGACGATTGATATTTTCGAGGTTCGGATTACAACTATGGTATAATTCCTGCTTAGGTATTAAGATAGGTTTCGTCGACTGGCGGCCATTCGCTAGCCCCGCGGATTATTGGGGGTTTGAAATTTCCTTGGTTTTTGGGTTGTGTTCTTGTTCGCGAGCATATTTGAGTTGATTTTAAGTTTGGTCTAATTGGTTGGGCCTCTGCTGGGGCATTCTAGATTCCTTGATTTTTGGGTTGAGGGCTAAACCCCCAGGGTACCTTTTGGGATGTTGGGGTTGTCGGGGTTGCCTTGATTTTTGCTAGAATATCTTAAGTTCTTCTTATTTTTTAGATCAAGGTCAATTTTGGTTTATCTGGGTCATTAGAATGACGATTGATATTTTCGAGGTTCGGATTACAACTATGGTATAATTCCTGCTTAGGCATCAAGATAGGTTTTGTCGACTGGCGGCCATTCGCTAGCCCCGCGGATTATTGGGGGTTTGAAATTTCCTTGGTTTTTGGGTTGTGTTCTTGTTCGCGAGCATATTTGAGTTGATTTTAAGTTTGGTCTAATTGGTTGGGCCTCTGCTGGAGCATTCTAGATTCCTTGATTTTTGGGTTGAGGACTAAACCCCCAGGGTACCTTTTGGGATGTTGGGGTTGTCGAGGTTGCCTTGATTTTTGCTAGAATATCTTAAGTTCTTCTTATTTTTTAGATCAAGGTCAATTTTGGTTTATCTGGGTCATTAGAATGACGATTGGTATTTTCGAGGTTCGGATTACAACTATGGTATAATTCCTGCTTAGGCATCAAGATAGGTTTTGTCGACTGGCGGCCATTCGCTAGCCCCGCGGATTATTGGGGGTTTGAAATTTCCTTGGTTTTTGGGTTGTGTTCTTGTTCGCGAGCATATTTGAGTTGATTTTAAGTTTGGTCTAATTGGTTGGGCCTCTGCTGGGGCATTCTAGATTCCTTGATTTTTGGGTTGAGGGCTAAATCCCTAGGGTACCTTTTGGGATGTTGGGATTGTCGGGGTTGCCTTGATTTTTGCTAGAATATTTTAAGTTCTTCTTATTTTTTAGATCAAGGTCAATTTTGGTTTATCTGGGTCATTAGAATGACGATTGATATTTTCGAGGTTCGGATTACAACTATGGTATAATTCCTGCTTAGGTATCAAGATAGGTTTCGTCGACTGGCGGCCATTCGCTAGCCCCGCGGATTATTGGGGGTTTGAAATTTCCTTGGTTTTTAGGTTGTGTTCTTGTTCGTGAGTGTATTTGTTGACTAGTAAGGCCAGGATTGATAGGGTAAATGAGTATACAAATTAGCCTTTTTTAGGTTTTAAAAATGGTGGAGTGTATTTTTATTGATTAAAGATTTATTTTGGGAAAATTTTAGTTTTAGGCATTGGTTTATGCCTTGACAGTTATAGTTATGTGTTTTCCGTGTTAAATTTTTGTGTAAAGAAAAGTAAAGTTTTATTATAGCTTGAAAATTTAGTAAATAATAATTTTACATGCGAATTTTAGGTTAAAAATTATGGGTGAGCAGTGAACTAATTTAATGATTAAGGAATCTTAGAATTAGATATTTATTTAAGTATAAACAAATCTTGTGCCAGCAGTTGCGGTTAAACATGATATACTTCTGAATTTGGTTTGGGTGATAATTATCTTTTTTGTTGGGAATGAGGATTGATTATATAAGGTGAAATTTTATAATTGATTTAATTTATTTTGTAATGAGACGTTATTAGATTTTTTATATAGACTAGGATTAGATACCCTATTATTTAAAATGTAAAATTAAACTCCTGAGGAGTATTAGGTGTTCTTGAAATTTAAAAAATTTGGCGGTGTTTTAGTCTATTCAGAGGAACCTGTCCTGTAATTGATAATCCACGATTAATTTGACTTGTTCTTTAAGTTTGTATATCGTCGTTATTTGAATATCTTTTAAAGGGGGAATATTCAATCTTTAAAATTTTAATTTAAATCAGATCAAGGTGCAGTTTACGTGCAAGTAGAGATGGGTTACAATAAAAATATTTTTATGGTTTGAGAGGTGAAATTCTCACAATAAATAGGATTTGATAGTAAAATAAATGATTTAATTAATTTGATTAAAGCTCTAAAATATGCACATATCGCCCGTCGCTCCCACCCTAAGGTAGGATAAGTCGTAACATAGTAGGTGTACCGGAAGGTGTACCTGGAAAGCAAATTAAAGCTTTATAGTAAGCATTTTATTTACATTAAAAAGACGACTTTGGAATTCAGTCTAATTTGATATTTAAAGTTTTATTATGAGAAGATTTTTAAAAGAAATTAATGGTTTGAGTAGTGTATTTGAAAGGATTATTTTTTATTATAGATTATTAGTACGGTGAAGGAATATTTAAAATTTTTAAAAGAATACTTTATTTGTGGTACCTTTTGTATCAGGGCTTATTAAAAAGAAGCCTGGGTTTAGGTTTTCTCGAATTTATAGGAGCTAAGAGTATATATATATTAATGTTGAACAATTATTTATAATATTTTCTTTGGTATTAGACGTTAGTCGTCTTTAAATATATCTAGTTTTTTAGGAAATTAATTTAATTAAGTTAATTTGTAGGAGGGTTTTAATAAGAAATTGATCTGTGAATTAAGTAATGTTTAGGGGGATAAGCTTTTAAACAAATTTCTATAATTATAAATTTACTGAAAATTGAATAGGAATAGAAGTTTTCATTTTTTGTAGTGTTTTACAGCAAGATTTTTGTTGAGGTAATTTTTTATTTTTTTTAGGTTTTTTACTAAAATATTAGATGGAGTAAATATTTCTAAGTGATAATGATGAGATTAGTATAGTTTATTGTTTTTAATATGAGTGTATGTAAGGTTTAATTAAGTAACTCGGCAAATTTATTTTCTGCCTGTTTATTAAAAACATGGCCTTTTGGGAATAATTTAAGGTCCGACCTGCCCAATGATTAAATTAAATGGCCGCGGTACTCTGACCGTGCAAAGGTAGCATAATCATTAGTTTTTTAATTGAAAGCTTGTATGAACGGTCAAACAAGAAAATTACTGTCTCGATTAAATGGTTTTGGAATTTTATTTTTTAGTAAGAAAGCTAAAATGTTTTTATGGGACGAGAAGACCCTATAGAATTTTATAAATTTTCTAGGATTATATTTTTGGTTTAATTATTTTGGTTTAGGGAAATTTATTTTGTTGGGGTGATGGAAAAATTTGATAAACTTTTTTTTTATATATTTCACTTATGCGTGTTTATGTGATCCATTTTTTGTGATTATAAGATTAAATTACCTTAGGGATAACAGCGTTATTAATTTGGAGAGTTCTTATCGATAAATTAGTTTGCGACCTCGATGTTGGATTAAAATAAACTTTTGGCGTAGGGGCTGAAAAGTTAAGTCTGTTCGACTTTTAAAATTTTACATGATCTGAGTTTAAACCGGCGTGAGCCAGGTTGGTTTCTATCTTTAGATAGATTTAATATTTTAGTACGAAAGGACCAGATATTAGTTTAAGAAATTAGTTTTAGGATATTATTATTGCTTTGGCAGATAAGTGCATTAAATTTAGAATTTACGTATGTATGTATAATACAGGCAATAATATTTGTTTTGGACTTAGTATTTCTATTTTACGAGATACTGATTTTGATTATTTGTGTTCTTGTGGGAGTGGCATTTTTAACTTTACTGGAGCGTAAGGTTTTAGGCTATATTCAGTTACGTAAGGGACCCAATAAGGTTGGGTTTTTAGGTATTCCCCAACCTTTCAGAGATGCTATTAAGCTTTTTACAAAGGAACAAACTTACCCATTTATATCAAATTATGTTTTGTATTATGTTTCTCCGGTGTTTAATTTGTTTATTTCTTTGTTGGTCTGATTATGTATCCCATTTTTTAGGGGGTTTTTGAGGTTTAGCTTGGGAATTTTATATTTCTTGTGTTGTGCAAGTCTTAGAGTTTATACGGTGATATTAGCAGGTTGATCCTCAAATTCTAATTATTCCATATTGGGGAGAATGCGGGCGGTGGCCCAGACTATTTCCTATGAGGTAAGATTAGCTTTGACTTTATTATCTTTTTTAATTTTAATTACTAGTTTAAACTTATTGGATTTGAAGATTTATCAAAAGATGCTCTGATTTGTAGTAATTAGTCTTCCTCTTTGTATAGTTTGGTTTGTTTCTAGTTTGGCAGAAACAAATCGGACTCCTTTTGATTTTGCTGAGGGGGAATCCGAGTTGGTTTCGGGATTTAATGTAGAATACAGAGGAGGGGGATTTGCTTTGATTTTTTTGGCGGAGTATTCCAGGATTTTGTTTATAAGGATAATATGTTGTTTACTGTTTCTTGGTGCGGATTTTTTAAATTTACTTCTTTTTTTTTTATTAGGATTTATGTCATTTTTGTGAGTCTGAGTTCGGGGGACTTTACCTCGTTTTCGTTATGATAAACTAATATATCTGGCTTGGAAAAGGTATCTTCCTTTAACTTTAAATTATTTTTTGTTTTTTCTGGGCATGAAGATTTTAATCTTCACAGAAATGATTTAGTGAATGAAATTTAGTAGTGAAGTTGATAGAGAATTAACTCTTTTTTATATTTTCAAAATATACACTTATACAAGTTCATCAACTAATTTTTGAAAATTAGCTTGTCTCAGATAGCGTGGATAATGGGATTAATTGCGAAGTATAAAAAATACGAGATAGTAAGGATTTGTCCCACAGAAATATAAGGGTCCTCTACAGGTCGTGCTCCAATTCAGGTGAGTAGAATTACAATTGAAACAAATGATCAAAAAAGAATTTTATTTAGGGGGTAGAATTGGGTTCTTTGTATTTTTTTTTTATTAATAAATGGGACGATTAAGAGGATTATAATAGATAATACTAAGGCGATTACTCCCCCTAATTTATTGGGGATTGAACGGAGGATTGCGTATGCAAATAGAAAATATCATTCAGGTTGAATATGGATTGGGGTGACAAGGGGGTTTGCTGGGATGAAGTTTTCTGGGTCTCCGAGAAGTAATGGATTAATTAAGATGAGAGATATTAAAAGGAAGGTTATAATAATATACCCAAAAATATCCTTATACGAGAAGTAGGGATGGAATGGAATTTTGTCAATGTTTCTATTTGTTCCTAAGGGATTATTAGATCCTGTTTGATGGAGAAATAGGAGGTGGATTATTACTAGGGCCGCTACGATAAAAGGTAGAAGAAAATGTAGAGCAAAGAATCGAGTTAAGGTAGCGTTATCAACTGCGAAACCCCCCCATAATCATTGAACGATCAATGACCCAACGTAGGGAATAGCTGAGAGGAGATTAGTGATTACTGTAGCACCTCAAAATGATATTTGTCCTCATGGAAGAACATAGCCTAAGAAAGCGGTAGCTATCACACAGAATATAATGATTACCCCTACTGATCAAGTTAGTTCAAGGTTATAAGATCCATAGTATATCCCCCGGCCTACATGAAGGTATAAACAAATGAAAAAGAATGATGCTCCATTTGCGTGGATTGCTCGGATTAGTCAACCAAAATTAACATCTCGTGAAATGTGAATTACTCTATTGAATGCAAGGTCAATATTGGCTGTGAAATGTATAGCTAAAAATACTCCAGTGATAATTTGGATTCCTAAACATAGTCCAAGTAAGGACCCAAAGTTCCATCAGGCGGAAATGTTGGAAGGGGACGGCAGGTCAATAAGAGAATTATTGATAATTTTAGTTACTGGGGAGATTTTTCGAATTGGTATTTTCATTAGTTGTAGTTCCGAAGAGGGCCTTGCTTGAATCTGGAAATTTTAATAACTACAATTAGTGTAATTAGTAAGTAAATAATTAATATAATTGAAATTATGATTGCAGGAAAATTTAGGAATTTATTTAAGGATAAAAGAGAAGATATTAATTTAAGATTTTCTGAGGTTAGGATTTTTGAGTTTGTAAATCATATATCTATAAAGTATGAGATTGGAATTATTATTCTGGTTGTTGAGATGAATACTAATATGAGTATAAGGGAAAATTTAAATTTTTCATTTGAGGCAACACTTGTCATATATATATATAGTACTAATATACCACCAATTATAATTAGGAGGAGGATGTAAGAATACCAAAAGGTCAGGTTTATTCACCCTGAGATTAGGGCAACAAGGGTTGCCTGGATGAGAAGAGTAAAACCTATGGAAAGAGGATGACTTACCAGGGGTAGGAAAATTGCTGGTAATATTGATGTCACAAGAATTATTGTCATTTGTTCAGGAAGTAGTTTAAATAAAATATTAATTTTGGAGATTAATGATGAAGAAGAGATCCTTCCTGAAGTTTTAAAAGATTACCTTATTTTTGGTTTACAAGACCAATATTTTGTTTAAATTATTAAAACTAATGTCAATCTTGGCTGGAATGTCTTTTTTTATATATTTGATGGGTTTATTTTCTTTTTGTTTAAACCGGAAGCATTTACTTTTAATGCTTTTAAGATTGGAATTTGTTGTGGTGGCTTTATTTCTTATATTATATACATATTTAAGTATAAATAATTGAGAATTTTATTTTTTAATAGTTTTTTTGACTATAAGGGTATGTGAGGGTGCTTTGGGTTTATCTGTACTGGTCTTGCTTATACGGACTTACGGGAATAATTATATAATTTCTTTTAATTTATTATGATAAAGTTTTTATTTTTTTTAGTATTTATAGTTCCTTTAAGATTTATGAAGAAGGGCTATTGGTTTAACCAATGTCTTTTTATAGGGCTAATTTTTTTGTTTTTGACAGAAATTAGCTTGAGGGGGGTGTATCTCAACATTAGATATTTTTTTGGGGTGGATTTGCTGTCTTATATTATAATTTTACTTAGAATATGAATTTGTTCTTTGATGGTAATGGCCAGAGAGGGAATTTTTAAAAGTAACTATTTTTATAATCTTTACTTGACAACTTTGCTGGTTTTGCTTATTTCTTTATATTGTACATTTGCTTCTATAAATTTATTTGTTTTTTACTTATTTTTTGAGTTTAGGTTAATCCCAACTTTAGTTTTGATTGTAGGGTGAGGATATCAACCAGAGCGGATTCAGGCTGGGGTTTATTTATTGTTTTATACGTTGGTAGCTTCCTTGCCTATAATAATTAGTATTTTTTATTATTATCATATGTGTGGTTCTTTAGATTTTTTCTTTTTCTTTAAAAGTGTTGAGTTTTTTATGTTTTACTTGTGCATGAGGATAGCGTTTTTAGTAAAAATACCTATATATTTTGTTCATTTATGATTACCAAAGGCTCATGTGGAAGCTCCCGTCTCAGGTTCAATAATTTTGGCTGGGGTAATACTTAAATTAGGGGGGTATGGTTTAATACGTTTAGCACAGATTATAATTCCCTCAATCGTTAAGATTAATTCGGTTTTTATTGTGATTGGGTTGGTTGGGGGATTTTTTGTTTCATTGATTTGTTTGCGACAAGGGGATATTAAGTCTTTAATTGCTTATTCTTCTGTAGCTCATATAGGGCTAGTTTTAAGCGGGATTATGACTTTAAATTATTGAGGATTAAGAGGTTCTTTGGTAATAATAGTTGCTCATGGTCTTTGTTCATCTGGTTTATTTTGTTTAGCTAATATTTCTTATGAACGCCTAGGAAGACGAAGGTTGTATTTAAATAAAGGATTGATTAATTTAATACCTAGGATGTCTTTATGGTGATTTTTGCTTAGTTCTTCTAATATGGCTGCGCCTCCTTCTTTAAATTTATTAGGTGAAATTATGCTGATTAATAGGTTGATTTCTTGAAGATTTTTTTGTATAATTTTTTTATCTTTGATTTCCTTTTTTAGGGCTGCTTATAGATTGTTTTTATACGCATATAGTCAGCATGGGAAGTTATTTAGTGGTTTATATTCCTTTAGAATAGGAAATGTTCGTGAGTATCTTCTTTTGTTTTTACATTGGTTTCCCCTTAATATTATGATTATGAAGGGGGAATTTCTAGTTTTGTGAAGTTATTCAAGTAGTTTATTGAAAATATTGACTTGTGGAGTCGGAGATGTAGAAATACCTTGAGTAATGTCTGCGTGCCTAATTTATTTTACTAGATTTCTTGTTTTTAGAATATTAAGGTTTTTTTTAAGTCTTAATTTTATAAGTTTGGACTTTATAATGGTTTTGGAGATTGAAATGGTTAGAGTTAATTCATGTAGAGTTGTGATATCAATTTTATTAGACTGAATATCTTTGTTGTTTGCTAGATTTGTTTTATTTATTTCTTCGATAGTTATTTTTTATAGACATGAATATATGGAGGGAGATTTAATAATTAATCGATTTATTATGTTGGTAGTCATATTTGTAATTTCTATACTGCTGCTAATTTTTAGCCCAAATTTAATTAGAATTCTTTTAGGATGAGATGGATTGGGTTTAGTTTCTTATTGTTTGGTAATTTATTATCAAAATGTTAAGTCTTTTAATGCTGGGATGTTGACAGCATTAACTAATCGATTGGGGGATGTAGCTTTTTTAATAAGAATTGCTTGAATACTTAATTTCGGAAGATGAAATTATTTATTTTTTCTTGATTTTATATTAAATAGGATTGAAATACAAATTATTATGTTTTTGATATTGTTGGCTGGGATAACTAAGAGAGCTCAAATTCCTTTTTCTTCCTGATTGCCAGCAGCTATGGCTGCGCCTACTCCCGTTTCTTCTTTAGTGCATTCTTCAACATTAGTAACAGCTGGGGTATATTTATTAATTCGTTTTAATTTTTGTATGGGTGACAGGGTAAAGATTATTTTATTGTTTGTGGCAAGATTGACTATATTTATAGCTGGGTTAGGGGCTAGATACGAATTTGATTTGAAGAAGATTATTGCTCTATCAACTTTAAGTCAATTAGGGCTAATAATGAGAATTTTGGCCATGGGGGGGTATGTTTTGGCATTTTATCATTTGTTGACGCATGCTTTATTTAAGGCTTTGTTGTTTATGTGTGCTGGGGCAATAATTCATGGCTTAGGAAATTGCCAAGATATCCGGTTTATGGGGGGTATAATTTCTCAAATACCTCTAACTTGTGTATTTTTTGTGATTTGTAATATGTCTTTATGTGGATTACCTTTTTTGTCGGGGTTTTATTCGAAGGATTTGATTTTGGAATTTGTTTCCATGGATAACTTAGGCGTTTATACTTATATAATTTATTATGTGTCGACTGGTTTAACTGTTGCTTATACTTTTCGGTTGATTTACTATGTATTGAGGGGAGATTATAATCATTTTTCTTTTCATAGTATTAGCGATTTAGGTTTAGTAATATTGAAGGGGATGGTAGGGATTATTTTCTTTGTTGTTTTTATGGGGAGGGGATTGAGATGGATAATTTTATCTACTCCTTATTTTATTTGCTTGTCTTTTTGGATAAAAAGGATAACTTTGATTGTGACTGCATTTGGAGGTTGATTCGGATATGAATTGGCTCAATTACTTTTAAGGTATAAGTCCAAATCTTTAAAATTTATTTGAAGTTCAATATTTTTTGGGTCTATGTGGAATACTCCATACATTTCAACTTTTGGGGTTAATTTCTATCCTTTGCATGGGGGGATTTCAGTTTATGAAACGGTTGATCAAGGTTGGTCTGAGTATTTAGGAAGACAAAATTTTTATTTTTCTTTGTCTTTGTTGTCAAAGTTTTTGCAGATTTTTCATAATAGTAATTTAAAGATCTTTTTATCTTTAACGGTGATATGAGTAATATTTTTGATTTTAATAATTTTTTACTTAAGTAGCTTAAATAAGAGCAGGATATTGAAGATATCCAGGTGATTTTATAATCTTTAAGTATTTACAAGTTTAGGACTAATTTTACAATGAAAGTGTAATGTTTTTTTTAAACTATGTAAACAGAAGCGTTAATGGATTTACACCACTAATAAATTGAGTTAGAAGCTCAATTTTTGGTATGCCGTTTCTTTAATTGGAAAAGAATTCATTTTTATCATTAACAGTGATATACCTCTAATTTGGTTTCAATTAAAAATAAGGATGTTTCCATCAAGGTTTTAGGTCGAAACTAAATACAAAAGTTTGTTTCTTATTTAAGATGAATTGATGATCAATACTTTTTAAGTGCAAATTAAATGTTATAATTAACTATCACCCTAGGTGGCTCATTCTAGCGCTCCTTGGTTTCATTCGTGATATAGTCCTAGGAGTAAAACTACGATAAAGAAGAAGGCAATACCTCAAAAGAAAAAGATTTTAGATATTTTTAGAATTGAAACCAAAGGGATTAGGAGAGCAATTTCTACATCGAAGATTAGGAAAATTACCGCAATTAGGAAGAATTGAAGACTGAAGGGTAGGCGGGGGGATCTTTTTGGATCAAATCCACACTCAAAGGGAGAACTTTTTTCCCGATCAGTAAAAGATTTTTTTGAGAGGGTGGATGAAATTGCTATTATTGCTGATGAAATTGTAAAGATTAAAAGGGCCCCTATAATTGTGATAAATATTATTTGTGCTATTTCTAGATTGTTTGATTGGAAGTCAAATATATTTTATTTATATTAAACAAATATCTACCTCATCAGTAGATAGAAATATATAGGAATAATCAAACTACATCGACAAAGTGTCAATATCAAGCTGCAGCTTCAAACCCAAAGTGGTGAATAGAGGAGAAGTGATTATTTAAGTGTCGAAAAAGACCAACTGCTAAGAAGGTTGTTCCAATAATTACATGGATTCCATGGAATCCAGTTGCTATAAAGAAGGAGGATCCGTAAACTGCGTCTGCAATTGTGAAAGGGGCTTCCTTATATTCATAAGCTTGAAGGAGAGTAAAATAAATTCCTAAAATAACGGTAAGTGCTAAGCCTTGGGAAACTTGGTTGAAATTATTTTCAATTAATCTATGGTGAGCTCAAGTGACTGTAAGGCCAGACGATAAAAGAATTAAGGTGTTGAGAAGGGGAATTTGCAATGGATTAAAAGGGTCAATTCCCTTTGGAGGTCATATTATACCTAGTTCAATGGAGGGGGCAAGTCTTCTATGGAAGAATCCTCAGAAAAATGAGATAAAAAAAAATACTTCAGAGGTAATAAATAAGATTATTCCTCATCGTAATCCTATGGTAACGGCGTACGTGTGAAGACCTTGGAAGGTTCCTTCTCGTGAGATATCACGCCATCATTGAAATATTACTAGTCTAGTAATTAAGAATCCTAGAAGGAGGAGGTTATTATTATAAAGGTGGAATCATTTAATAATCCCAGTTATAGTAATTATGGCCGCGAAGGCTCCTAAAATAGGTCAAGGTCTAGCGTCTACTAAGTGGAATGGGTGATTTTTGTGGGTCATTAGGTTACTTCCCTAGAATATAGGGATCTTAAAACAGCAAATACATAAGATTGAATAATGGCAACAGCTGATTCTAAAATTAAGAGAAGAATTTGTGTGAAAAGGAGCATTATTAAAAGAGATGAAGGAATTGTTGGTCCTGTATTGCCTAGAAGAGTTATAAGAAGATGCCCGGCGATTATATTTGCGGCTAATCGGACGGCTAATGTTCCTGGGCGGATAATATTTCTGATTGTTTCAATACAAACTATAAAAGGTATTAAGAGGGGGGGAGTTCCTTGTGGGACTAAATGAGCTAATATATGGGTTGTATTATTAATTCATCCGTAAATTATAAATCTTAATCATAGTGGAAGAGCTAGAGTCAAGGTTATTACTAAATGTCTTGTTCTAGTAAAAATATATGGGAATAATCCTAGGAAGTTATTATAAAGGATTAATGAGAATAGGGAAATGAAAATAAAAGTTCCCCCGAGTATTCCCGGGCCTAATAGAGTTTTGAATTCTTTGTGGAGGGTAATTAAGATTTTTTTTCAAACGGAAGAGGATCGAGTAGGGATAAGTCAAAATGAGTATGGGATAAAAATTATACAGAGGATTGTTCTTGATCAATTTAAGGGAACATACAAGGAAGTCGAAGGGTCAAAAGAAGAAAATAAATTTGCTATCATTTTCAGGTTTTTACAGAGTAAGTTTTATCATGGAATAGATTTTTAGGTGTTTGATTGAAAATAGAGTAGTTGATAGTTCTAATAATAATCAGGATAATTGAGAATATTAATATCAAGGTTAATCAATTTAGTGGGGCTATTTGAGGTATTAAAGGCTACCTTTTGGGTGACTATAACTCGACAAGTTATCATTATTATTTAACTAAGCCTTTCATTAGAAGTAGGCGTTAATATACTATAAAATGGTTTAAGAGACCAGTACTGACTTTCAGTTATCCAATGAAGTTTCCCCTATTTTTGATACTCATTTAATGAAAAATGGAGGGGAAATCCTTTCAATGACGATTGGCATAAATCTATGATTTGCGCCACAAATTTCAGAACATTGACCGAAGAATAATCCTGTTCGATTAAGGAGGAATCTTACTTGGTTTAACCGGCCTGGTGTTGCATCAATTTTCACTCTTAATGCGGGGATGGTTCATGAATGAAGAACATCAGCAGCCGTGATTATGAGCCGAATTTGAGAATTATAGGGGAGGACAGCACGGTTATCTACATCAAGAAGACGAAAATTTGATTTTTTTAATTCTGATGAGGGGATTATGTAGGAGTCAAATTCAATACTTTTGAAGTCTGTGTACTCGTAAGACCAATATCATTGGTGACCAATAGATTTTACGGAGACGAGGGGATTATTTACTTCATCTAGGAGGTAGAGAAGACGAAGAGAGGGAAGGGCGATGAAAATTAGAGTGACAGCGGGAAGAATAGTTCAAATTACTTCAATTGTTTGTCCTTCTAAAAGGTAGCGATAGTTGTATTTGTTGAAGAATAACCTTGATATTAAATATCCAACTAAAACTGTAATTATTAAAAGAATTATTAGGGTGTGATCATGAAAAAACGATAGTTGTTCCATCAAAGGTGAGGCTCTGTCTTGAAGAAGAAATATTTTTCAAGTTGCAATTTCTAAAAAAAGTTGCACTTTATATATGGGGTTTAAGTCCACCGCACTAATCTGCCATATTAGAAATTAGAAAGTATAGGTAATTCAGAATATCTATGTTCTGAGGGGGGTATTATTTGGAGTCACTCAATAGAAGACGTTATTCTCAATGGGGATAGTCTTGTTCGTATAGCTGTAAAAGCTTCTCATAAGATAAAAAGGAATAAGATGATTCTTACTAGGGAAATTAGTGACCCAATTGAGGATACTATATTTCAGGTTGTGTAAGCGTCAGGGTAATCAGAATAACGTCGGGGTATCCCTCTTAATCCAAGGAAATGTTGAGGGAAAAAGGTTATATTTACCCCTAAGAATATTACTAGGAATTGGATTTTTAAAAGTTTATTATTTAATGATAGACCAGTGAAGAGGGGAAATCAATGAACAAAACCTGCTATGATGGCAAATACTGCCCCTATTGATAGAACATAATGGAAGTGTGCGACTACATAATAGGTATCATGTAAAACAATATCGATTGATGAGTTTGCGAGAACTACTCCAGTTAATCCTCCGACAGTGAAGAGGAATACAAATCCGAGGGCTCAAAGTATTGAGGGGGAATAATTGATTTGGGTTCCATGAAGGGTAGCTAATCACCTAAAAATTTTAATTCCTGTGGGAACAGCAATGATTATTGTAGCTGAGGTGAAATAAGCCCGAGTGTCTACATCTATACCTACAGTAAATATGTGGTGGGCTCATACAATAAATCCTAGTAGGCCGATTGCCATCATAGCATAAATTATTCCTAGTGTTCCAAATGTTTCCTTTTTTCTTCTTTCTTGGCTAATGATGTGGGAAATTATTCCGAATCCTGGAAGAATGAGAATGTAAACTTCAGGATGGCCAAAAAATCAAAATAAGTGTTGGTATAAGATTGGGTCCCCACCTCCTGCTGGGTCGAAGAAGGTTGTATTAATATTTCGGTCCGTTAATAATATTGTGATAGCACCAGCGAGAACTGGGAGGGAGAGAAGAAGTAGTAAGGCCGTTAGGGCTACGGCCCATACAAATAAAGGTATCCGATCAAAAGTAATTCCTGTGGCTCGTATATTAATTACAGTTGTAATAAAATTTACGGCCCCTAAAATAGATGAAATCCCTGCAAGGTGAAGGCTAAAAATAGCTAAATCAACTGAGGCCCCTCTGTGAGCAATATTAGAAGATAAGGGGGGATAAACGGTTCATCCTGTCCCTGCCCCTCTTTCAACCATTCTTCTTATAAGTAAAAATGTAAGGGATGGGGGGAGAAGTCAGAATCTTATGTTGTTTATACGAGGGAATGCTATATCAGGAGCTCCTAATATTAAGGGGACGAGTCAATTTCCGAATCCTCCAATTATAATGGGTATTACTATGAAAAAAATTATAATGAATGCATGAGCAGTGACAATTACATTATAAATCTGGTCATCTCCAATAAGGGACCCGGGGTTTCCTAATTCTGCACGGATTAAAATTCTTAAGGAGGTTCCAACTATTCCGGACCATCTTCCTAGAAGAAAATATAATGTACCAATATCCTTGTGATTTGTTGAGAATAGCCATTTATTCGGTAAAATGGCTGAGTAGTAGGCGGTAGGCTGTAAACTTATTAACGAATAAAATTCTTTTACCGGCCTTGTAGTCAAGAATGATACTAAATTGCAAGTTTAGTGGTGGAGTTTTCCTAAGGCTTAAAACTAAGTTTTAATGACGACTTTGAAGGTCATAGGTTTTTTTAACCTAAATCCTTGATTAAAAGTAGTTAAAAATCAAAGTGGATAATACTAATCTCGCCAGCGTTACAAAATTAGAGGATAAAATAAAAAATTTGTGGGTTGGGAAGTTATAGACTTGGAATATTGAGTTTATGGAAATAACCAGAGTTCTGAATGTGATTCGTAGGTAAAAGTAAAGGGTCATTAAAGTTGCAAGAATTATGATGATTGCTAAGGAGGAAAAGCTTTCTGTGATTATAATTTGGATCGTTAATCATTTGGGGAAAAACCCAAGGAAGGGGGGCAGTCCTCCTAAGGATAAAAAGTTTAGAATGAAGAAAATTTTAATAGTTGGTTCGTGATTTATCGAGAGTATCAGTTGCTTTATAAAAAAAATATTTAATTTTTTGAATATGATGAGAATGTTTAGGGTAATTACTGAGTAAACTAAAAAATAAATTATTCAGATTGCCTCAAAAAATAAAATTGCCGCGATTATTCAACCGATGTGATTAATTGATGAATAGGCTATGATTTTCCGAAGTCTTAAATGGTTTTGTCCTATTACTCCTCTCACAAATATACATGAAATAATAATTGTGATTAGAAGAATCAGGGTTTTTCTTGAGTAGGAAAGGAGAACTATCGGAGCGATTTTTTGTCAAGTTAATAAAATTATCCTATTAAATCATCTTAATCCTTCAATTACCTCGGGGAATCAAAAATGGAGGGGAGCAGCCCCCATTTTTAGAAGAAGCGAGGTATTGAAGATTAATTCAATTTGATGATTTATTTCTATCAAGAATAGAGCTTTTATTGATAGAATAATAATCGACAAGAGCAGGATAGTTGAGGCTAGGACCTGGGAAATAAAGTATTTTAGAGCTGATTCTGAGGAATATATATTCTTGGAGGTTCTGATCAATGGGATGAACGAGAGGAGATTAATTTCTAGTCCTATCCACATTCCTATCCAAGAATACGAAGACGTTGCGACTAATGTCCCTAGAGCGAGGGACGAGCCAAATAGTATCTTGTTCAGGTATCAGATTAAATAGGAAAGGGGTAAATCTTTATAAGCAGGGTATGAACCTAATAGCTTTTTTTAGCTTACCTATTTACATTTTAGTATAAGAGGTACGGAAATTTTTGATGTTTCCTGGGGAAGTTTAATTCTTCCAAATGTAATAAAGGTGGCACACACATTATTTGCTCCATCAAAACAACCCTATTGATCAGGCACTTTATTTCAGGGTTGATTAGGGGGCCTATTTGAAAGCCGTCATCTGTAGGTTGAGCGCCCTATTGACTAGCGAGTTTTTTTTTTTTTTTTTTTTTTTTTTTTTTTTTTTTTGG